TAAGTGATAAGGGCTTTGTGAAATCTTCTAAGATGTTAATAGGTAAAAGGATTGGAGTTGGTTGAATATATTTCCCGAAATAAGCTAACCCTTTTTTAGTAAGACCCGCATAGAAATATGCCACTGACGTGAGTAAAGCCAAAGCAACCGTAGTATTTATATCATTCGTGGGTGCGGCTAACTCCCCGTGAGGTAATTGTATGATTTTCCAAGGTAAAAGAGCGCCCGACCAATTAGAAACAAAAATAAAGAGAAACATAGTTCCAATAAAAGGAACCCAAGGGCCGTATTCTTCTCCAATTTGAGTTTGACTCACATCTCGAATGAATTCAAGTACATATTCGAAGAAATTCTGAACGCCGGTCGGAATGGTTTGTGGTTTCCGAACAGCTAGCGCAGCGGAACCTAATAAGATAGCAATTACAACCCACGAAGTAATCAGTACTTGGCCGTGAACTTGGAAACCCCCGATTTTCCAATAGAAATGTTGGCCTACTTCCACACCGGATAGCTCGTAGAACCCTTGTAGTATGTTGGTGGAACCTGATAAAAGATTCATATTGCTCTCTGATAAAAAGAAAACTTTAAACGAAATTATTTTGATTCAACCATCTTTTTCTTGACTTAACTACTTGAATCGTATATTTGGAATACCAACTAATCACACTCTATAGCCCAGTTCTTTTTATCTCGTTTTTGAGATTTAGAAATAGTAAGCGATTCGATAAATCTATGAGGGTTCCGAAACGACATAAGTTCTTTTTATTCTTAGTAATTACGGATTTCTTAGAGACTCGGAACGGCCCTCACGGATTGCGAATACTAATTTGTTAAGAATAAATCGGAGGGAAGAGATAGAATCATCATTCGCTGGAATCGAAATATCTGCGAGATTCGGGTCACAATTTGTATCGATTAAACAAATTGTTGGAATTCCTAAAGTGATACATTCCCGAAGGGCCGTATATTCTTCGTGCTGATCAACAACGATTACAATATCGGGTAAGTCTGTCATATATTTAATCCCGCCAAGATATCTTTGCAAGTGAGATAATTGTCTTTTCAAGATGGCCGCATCTCGTTTCGGAAGACGATCCAATCTTCCTGTTTTTTGTTTGGTTCTCAAGTCTCTAAACTTCTGAAGTCTCGTTTCTGTAGTCGACCAATTCGTTAACATCCCGCTGAGCCATTTTTTATTAACATAATGACACCGAGCCCTTATTGCAGCCCGTAATACTGAATCAGCTGCTTTTTTTTTAGTGCCAACAATTAAGAATTGTTTTTTCTTACTGGCTGCGTCAAAAACCAAATCACAAGTTTCTGATAAAAAACGAGCAGTTTTAATAAGATTTGTAATATGCCTACCTTTACGCTTTGCAGAGATATAAGGTGCCATTTTAGGATTCCATTTTCGAATATTATGGCCAAAATGAACTCCCGCTTCCATCATCTCTTCCAAATTTATGTTCCAATATCTTCTTGTCATTTTTCCCCACACTCCTCCCTCTTTTTGTTTTTTGAAAAAAAAAACAAAAAGAGACGAGGTACCCTGAAAAAAAAAAATTGTTCCGATGGAACCTTCCTTTCTACCAGAGATTGGCCCGAAAGACAGGGCCAAGCCATTCTTCTTTTCTATTCATTATTATTTTGATTACTCTTACCAAATCAAATGACTGGATCAAATCCAAATATAGATCCTTTTAAAATCAAAAGGGTGAATCTGCTCTTAGGAATCATTAAATACTAAAAATGATTGTTCTGATGTATCGTGGAAATTCTTTGACAGGAAAGAATCAAATAAGCTTTTGTGGTGAAATAAAATATCTCTCATTTCCCCCTCGAATAGATTCTTCTCTTTTATTTCCAAGGGAAGATGCTTATGTTGCCTTGGAGGGTACACTAATCCTTTGCCTTTGAATCCAGTACCAACCGGTATCATTCCCCCCAGAACAACGTTCTCTTTCAGGCCTTTCAACCAATCGATACGACCCCGGAGAGCCGCTTTTGCTAAAACTCGAGCAGTTTCCTGAAAACTCGCTTCAGATATGAAACTTTGAGTATTCAGAGACGCTCTGGTTATTCCCAATAAGACAGCTCGGTAACAGATCGCTTCTTCCAAAGCGCGTCCCATTCGTTCCGCTCGCAACAATCCAACGAGTTCTCCGGGTAAAAAAACATTAGACAGTCCGTTTTCTGAAACCAACACTTTGGAGGTTATTTGACGGACAATAATTTCGATATGCCTATTATGTATCTGCACGCCCTGGGATCGATAAACCTTTTGGATCTTATTAACTAAAGAGATACGACTTTGCACTATAGTTAGCTCAGCACCAATCAAGAATCCCCAAGGAATTCCAAGAATTCTTATTATACATTTGTTCCAACCCTCCACCCTCTTTTTGAGATTCATTGATATTGAAGCAATTGAACGCACTTCTAACACCTGTTCCACTTTTGGAAGACCTTGCGTTATATCACCAGATCTTGATTTTTCATA